TGTGAATTTCACACAACAGGAGAGATACTATTTAATTCATATTTTTTGATTTATTTCATATTTCTATAATTTTTTTGATTTGGAATATAATAGAATTTCTATTTCAAATTCATATCAAATTCATATAAATAACATATTATATTATAAATAACATAAATAATTATAAATAACATAATATAATAAAAACATAAATAACATAATATAATAAATATAATAATTGAATATAATAATGAATTAAATATAAGAATTCAAAAAATAAAAATTAATAATAATAAATTTAAAAAATAAATTTCGAATATTTAAAAATTCGAAAATTCATATTTTTTTGAATTTGTTTTCTCGATTGTATTCTTTTTTCAACACTAATATTGACAACAGTGTATCAAACAAATATAATCCGATCGTGAATAAATGAATCGATTTATTCATCTTACATAGGTTTTTTTGACTTCATCAAATGGTGGATTCGTTGGATTTTCTTTGATATAGACAAACAAGAAGTTCTTTTTTGATTCAAAGGTAAATAGAAATATTAAATAAAATAATGTATAAAAGAATATATAACCTAGTAGCAGACAAGGAAGTAGTCTATCATTTTTGATTTTTTTTTTTTTTTATTTATTGCGATTGGATATACACATTTTTAGGGTTGCTAACTCAATGGTAGAGTACTCGGCTTTTAAGTGCGACTCCATTTTTTACACATTTCTATGAACTAATTGGTTCATCCATACCATCGGTAGGGTTTGTAAGACCACGACTGATCCAGAAAGGGATGAATGGAAAAAGCAGCATGTCGTATCAATGGCGAATTCAAAAAATATTTCATTCATATTGGACCCGGTCCAAATTTTTGTTTGAATTCTTGGCTCGGAACAAATGAATTCCGTTGGGTTGAATTAATAAAGGGATAGAACTTGGCTGTTCCAATTATAGGGAAACAAAAAGCAACGAGCTTTCATTTTAAATTTGAATGATTAACCCATCTAATTTTACGTTAAAAAGAGATTAGTGCTTGCTGTGGAAAAAGTTTTTCCCACGAATGGATTATGGATTTTTGTTATAAGTCCTAACTATTAGCTATTCTTCATTATGTTATGGGGTAGCGATAAATGTGTAGAAGAAGGAGTATATTGATAAAGAGATTTTTTTCCAAAATCAAAAGAGCGATTGGGCAAAAAAATAAAGGATTTCTAACTAGCTTGTTGTCCTAGAACAATTAAGCGAGGAAAGATAGTCCATTGATGGGTTTTACTTGTTTTCTAGGTATCTATTCATATTCGGTTTTTATTTGAATTAGAATAGATAACCTGTTTTGACTGTATCGCACTATGTATCATTTGATAATCCAATGAATCTATGATCCTTTGACCAAATATAATTTCTAAAATGAAGGAATATCCAGTATATTTAGAACGAGATAGATCTCGCCAGCAGGACTTCCTATACCCACTTATTTTTCGGGAATATATTTATGGAATTGCTTATAGTCATAATTTTAATAGATCCATTTTTGTGGAAAATGTAGGTTATGACAATAAATTTAGTTTACTAATTGTGAAACGTTTAATTACTCGAATGTATCAACAGAATCATTTGATCATTTCTGCTAATGATTCTAACAAAAATCCATTTTTGGGGTATAATAAGAATATTTATTCTCAACTAATATCAGACGGTTTTGCCGTCGTAGTGGAAATTCCATTTTTCCTACAATTTAGCTCTTCCTTAGAGGAGGCAGAAATCGTAAAATCTTATAATAATTTGCGATCAATTCATTCCATTTTTCCCTTTTTGGAGGATAAATTTACATATTTAAATTATGTGTCAGATATACGAATACCCTATCCTATCCATTTGGAAATCTTAGTTCAAATCCTTCGATACTGGGTGAAAGATGCCCCTTTTTTTCATTTATTACGATTGTTTCTTTATAATTTTTGTAATTGGAATAGTCTTATTACTACAAATAAATCGATTTCTACTTTTTCAAAAAGTAATCCAAGATTATTCTTGTTCCTCTATAATTTTTATGTATGTGAATATGAATCTATCTTCCTTTTTCTACGTAACAAATCCTCTCATTTACGATTAAAATCTTTTAGCGTTTTTTTTGAGCGAATTTTTTTTTATGCAAAAAGAGAACATCTTGTAGATGTTTTTGCTAAGGATTATTCACCTACCTTAACTTTATTCAAGGATCCTTTCATTCATTATGTTAGATATCAAGGAAAAGCCATTCTGGCTTCAAGGAATGCGCCTCTTTTGATGAATAAATGGAAACACTATTTTATCCATTTATGGCAATGTTTTTTTGATGTTTGGTCTCAACCAGGAACGATCCATATAAACCAATTATCCGAACATTCATTTCACTTTTTAGGCTATTTTTCGAATGTACGGCTAAATCGTTCAGTGGTACGGAGTCAAATGCTGCAAAATACATTTCTAATCGAAATTGTTATCAAAAAGCTTGATATAATAGTTCCAATTATTCCTC